TCCTAGTCTTAGAGCCAGAAAAAGATAGGTTTACTCTTTCTTCACTTGAATTCAAATCCCCATCCGAACTCAAAAGCGGATTGGTCTTTTGTTGGAAAAATCCAAGAATCCGAAGTGAATTCTCGTGTCGTAAGAAAAAAAATAATAATCTGGGAAGAATAAATTTTTTTATTGAACGTGTTGATTCATATTTATTTTGACTACTTTCTCATATTTTATCATATTCTATTCATTCATTTTTATTCGACCTTCCCGGAGTTCATTCTCCGGGCAACTCCGTTTAACCGGTGGATTCCTTCCAACTTACTTCTTTTATGATCTCATTGGAAATCATATAAAGACAATTCCTATTTGAGATAGCTATTTGTGCAAGTATTTTACGATTAAGAATCAACTGTCTCTTGTACAGATCATTTATTAACCTACTATAACTATAGCATACCCCCTTTTCACGAATTGCTGCATTTATTCGAGTGATCCACAAACGACGAAAATTTATTTTTTGCTTATCCCTATCGCGATGAGCCGAAACCAAAGCTCTTATTTTTTGTTGAGTAATAGTTCGAGTAAGTCTTGAATGAGCCCCCCGAAAGCTTGATGCAAATAAACGAATTTTTGTTCTACGTCTCCGAGCGATATATCCCCGTCTAATTCTGGTCATTGAATAAATGAAACTTTAACGAATAACTAATAGATTTCCTTTCTTTCAGTTATTCTTTTGGCCCTTTCCTAGTATATTAATAACAAAACGGATTTTTCCAATGTATAAACTAAAAATTCCAATGGCTTTGGCTACTATAACCTTCCCAACCACGATTTTTTTCTAGGCATTTCACCTCGAAATACGATATACTAGGTATTAAAAAAAAAATAGCATGATAAATAAATAGTGGATTCCATCGTTTCTATGGTTACTTCTTAAACGGTGAGGTCTTTTCTATACACCGGAGCCTTTACTTCATTTAATCAATGTTATTGCTAACTTGTATAGTTCACATTCTTTGGCTCTACCCATAAATTATCCAGTAATAGGTCTTTCACAACGAGCTCTACCTATACAGTAACGGTATTTAATTATGAAAGTTGGCTGGGTAGCTGACCCTGTTAGTCCGTTCTTGCAAGAGGGGTCTATGTTAACTAAGATTTCCTCCGCTTAATGGATAACCATTTGCTACCAATGGAGAATTGCTTCTCATCTTGAATTGAGGTGAGTGGTTTTACACCAATAGAAACCATAAATTTCATACAAAATAAAAGGAATATGATCAATTTTATTATCTTTTTAGATAATAAAAAAGAAATGTAGTTCATTTTTCCGTTCTATCCTATTTGATCATTTATATTTGAACATTGTTCTCTTTCCTTTGTTCTAGTTCATGATCTGAACGAGTCGCACATACACCCTAGTACATGTTCCTCGACGCTGAGGGCATCCCCGAAGTGCGGGGGATTTTGTGACATTTCTAATTGGCTGTCTTGTATTTCTAATAAGTTGTTTAATCGTTGGCATGTTGAATCATATACATAATGGGCTGGTTTAGATCGATCCTAACCGTATGATTATGAATTACTTTTATTCAATAGAATAGGAAATAAAAATCATTCATCATAGAATATTAAAATGAAACTCGGCAGGGTTAATTTTAAATTACGAATTGACGAGAAATCCAGGCTATTGTCATTCAACCGCTACAAGATCAACAATTCCATAAGCTTGGGCCTCTGTTGCTGACATAAAAACATCTCTTTCCATGTCTTCGGATACAACCCATAAGGGTTTGCCCGTTCTTTGTACATAAACCCTTGTCAGGGTTTCACGTAGTTTCAGCAGTTCTCCCACTTCCAGGATGAATTCTCCCGTTGCTACTTCAGAAAAAGAACCAGCAGGTTGATGGATCATTACCCTGATGATATAAGATAATAAAAGGTTTCTCTAGATGAGGGGAAGATAAAAGAAAGATAAAAGAATAACAAGAAAAAAAAAGATAGAATCGAACAACCGTACGGGCATTATCCATTGCATACGGCTCTACAATAACATTGACCCTTACCTTCAAAAAAAATAGGATCGATCATACCCCGATAGGTAAATGATCAACTTACCACCCTTCCTTTCGGAGGAATTCAAAAATACTATGATGGCTCCGTTGCTTTATATATTTATTATATTTTTTGTCTGTGATTTGTCTGTCATTCAGCAATCCCAAAGTTGCTTTTTTGTTTGATCAAATAAACCAAGGAAAAAAGAATCTTTTTTTTTTCGCTCTATACTCTCTAGAAGACTATAAATATTCTTAAGAGACCTCTGGTGTGAAAAAAAGTTTGTGACGCTGAACTGGACTTCCGATAATAAAATAGGAAATACCTTTTTCTCATATTACTCTCTCGATACATAATCTAATGTTTCGAAAACAAAATTTATTATATCGAATTCAAAGTGCCATGCTATTATTACTTAATATTCATATTTCATATGGCGAAGGCATAGTCTTCTTTTTTC